GTAGAAAGAGTACCATGCCGGGTCTGGACTTCAAACGGTTTTGCTTTAACCATGTTATGTTAATGGTCCACATCGTTGGTTGATAGAGAATCAAAATAGAGTTACCAACGAATCACGAAATGCTATGGTTCTTATATATGATTTATTAATTGATTCAGAAGTAATTCGCGAGATCCTGCATCTTTCTTTACTAGGTATAACAAAAAAAGGCGCAGCTGGTGTAATCCAACCTCTTCTTGAAATAAACAACTCGCACACACTCCCTTTCCAAAAAAGATTAATACACCAATCACTACGCTTAGATTTATTGGATTTGTTGCTAAAATATCGGTATTAAACCCGAAACTCCCGGCGGATGGCCAGTGACCCAAGGAAACGAAAGAATCGGTTACATTTTTCATATGATCTCCTCATATAGATATACTAAAAAATCGAACAGAATTCTTTGTTGTATTACTTCACTTTTTTCCTATTTCTAAATAGAAAATAAATTTAAAAATCTATGCAATTGAAAAATGAATTTTATTTTTTCAATTGAGATTTCCAATAATAAGAATACTTATTTGATAGAATTAGGCATAGGTACCGGGTTTTCATGTCAATTTCGAAATACCTCCTTTGTTGGAATACTTCCTAAGAGGTTTTCCGTTAGATTAAGAGGGGGAAGGAAGAAAGCGAGTCGGTAACGCTAATTCCTCATCCTTAAATCAGTCCTTCCCATAAGTTATTTTCTCAACGAATAAGTGATTTTAGGAGCGACATGTTGATAGAATGTAATGCGAAAAAGCAAGTGGCAAGTCGAAGGTAATAAACTCAAAAAGACGTATCAAAGTATTTTTCGTATTAAACAAATGGATTTGCAAATAAAAGCGCTAATGCTACAACCAGTCCATAAATTGTTAAAGCTTCCATAAAAGCCAAACTAAGCAATAAAGTACCTCGTATTTTGCCCTCTGCCTCGGGCTGTCTCGCAATACCTTCTACAGCTTGGCCCGCAGCAGTACCTTGACCAACTCCAGGTCCAATAGAAGCAAGCCCTACGGCCAATCCAGCAGCAATAACAGAAGCGGCAGAAACAAGTGGATTCATGATAAGTTCCTCGCAAAAAAAAAATAGTTAATGATACAATCAACCAAATAAATATCAATTATTTTTTAATTATTCCATCACTAAGATTCATCTAGTCGAGGTATCTAATAACTCAAAATAAAAATAGTAAGATTATTGAACCATCAGATCTTCAGAAAAAATTGATCTTTTTGAGTTCCTATTTGTGGAGTCTTTTTGAATCCATACAACTTTCATTTTTCCATTTCCTTATTTCTAAGCGTGCTTTGAATTTTTGGATCTTTTTTTGTCTTGATTTGATCTGTTTATTCATTCAATTCACAGTCATAAAAATAAGGACTTCTATTAGTATCCCTGTCTAAATTAAAAAGAAAGAAAAGATTAGTTCATATATAATTAGTCAATATCGAATATAAAATATACATGTATTTCTTCCATAACGTAAACTAAGTTAACTATTCTATTTTAGATTCACTAGATAGAATCTTTCAGCTACAAGAGTTTACTTATTTATAGCCATTACATATAGCCAGTTTGGGCCCTCTATCCTAATGAATACTTTTTTTTATTATATAAACCGTATTTTTATAGTAATGTTCCCTATATAAATTGCATATCATATATTGCCTTGTCTAAGCGACCCTTTCGAAAACGAATCAATGATGACCCTCCATGGATTCGCCTATATAAGCTGCAGCTAAAGTTGCAAAAATAAGAGCCTGAATACCGCTTGTAAATAATCCAAGGAACATAACGGGTATAGGAACCACTAAAGGTACTAAAGAAACAAGAACAACAACGACTAATTCATCCGCTAATATATTTCCGAAAAGTCGAAAACTCAGCGATAGAGGTTTTGTAAAATCTTCTAAGATGTTAATGGGTAAAAGAATGGGAGTTGGTTGAATATATTTACCAAAATAAGCTAATCCTTTTTTTGTAAGACCCGCATAGAAATATGCCACTGACGTGAGTAAAGCTAAAGCAACAGTAGTATTTATATCATTCGTGGGTGCGGCTAACTCCCCACGAGGTAACTGTATTAATTTCCAAGGTAAAAGAGCCCCTGACCAATTCGAAACAAAAATAAATAGAAACATAGTTCCAATAAACGGAACCCAGGGGCGATATTCTTCTCCAATCTGAGTTTTGCTCACGTCTCGAATAAATTCAAGGACATATTCGAAAAAATTCTGACCGTCTGTCGGAATGGTTTGTGGATTCCGAACAGCTATAATGGCTGAACCTAATAAGATAGCAATTACAACCCAAGAAGTAATAAGTACTTGGCCATGGACTTGGAAACTCCCTATTTGCCAATAGAAATGTTGACCTACTTCCACACCAGATAGTTCGTATAATCCCCTTAGTTTATTGATTGAACATGATAGAACATTCATATTGTCGTCCTCTGACAGAAATATAACTTGAAATGAAATTATTTTGATTCAACCATTTATTTCTCGACTTGTCTACTTGAATCGTAGATTTGTGAAACCAACTAATCGCATAATATACCCAGGTCTTTTTATATCTATATCTTTTTTGAGATTCCGGAATAGAAAAAGATTTGACTATTTTATTACTATTTACTTTACTAGAAAAATATTATTATTCTAGTAAAGTAAATAGTAATTATACTAGTAAAGTAAATAGTAATTATAAGAATTATAGAGTTCACGAAATAATTTTTGATTTTAGTATGAATCAAAGATTTCTTATATAGCTAGAACGTCCCTCACAAATTGCGAATACTAATTTTGTGAGAATTAATCGGATTGAAGCGATAGCGTCATCGTTTGCCGGAATCGAAATATCTGCGAGATCGGGGTCACAATTTGTATCGATTAAACAAATTGTTGGAATTCCCAAAGTAATACATTCTCGAAGGGCTGTATATTCTTCTTGCTGATCCACAATGATTACAATATCAGGTAACCCTGTCATATATTTAATCCCACCCAGATATGTTTGCAAGTGAGATAATTGTCTTTTCAACATGGCTTCATCTCTCTTTGGAAGACGGGCGAGTCTACCCGTCTTTTCTTCCATTCTCAAGTCTCTGAACTTATGAAGTCTCGTTTCGGTAGTGGACCAGTTGGTTAACATACCCCCAAGCCATTTTTTATTAACATAATGACATCGAGCCCGTATTGCAGCCCGTGCTACTGAATCAGCTGCTTTATTTTTTGTCCCAACAATTAAAAATTGTTTTCCTCTATTTGCTGCATCAAAAACTAAATCACAAGCTTCTGATAAAAAACGAGCAGTTCTAGTAAGATTTGTAATATGAATACCTTTACGTTTTGCAGAGATATAAGGCGACATTCTAGGATTCCATTTCCTAGTACCATGACCAAAATGAACTCCCGCTTCCATCATTTCTTCCAAAGTGATGTTCCAATATCTTCTTGTCATTTCTCCCCACACTTCCTCTTTTTTTTATTTCAAAAAAGAGATGAGGTATCTTGAAATAAATAATTGTTCCGACGGAACCTTCTCTTCTACCGCGGATTGATCATTGATACAGATACACAATCCAAGCCTTGAATTTCTTTCTATTCGTTACTATCTTGATTATTTTATTACTCAATTTATAAAAATTAAATGACCATCAAAAATACAGATAATTCAAAGGGTTGAGTCTGTTCTTCCAAATCATTCAATCCCATAAATAATTATTTTGATGTATCATGGAAATTCTTTGAAACACAAGATGTAAATAATTCTCTGTGGTAAAAAAAACGATCTCTTATTTCCCCTTCGAATAGATTCTTCTTTTTTGTTTTGAAAGGAATACTCTTCTGTTTCCTTGAACGGTGTACTAATCTTTTGAATCCCGTACCGACGGGTATCATCCCCCCCAGAACAACGTTTTCTTTTAGACCTTTCAACCAATCGATACGACCTCGGAGAGCAGCTTTTGCTAAAACTCGAGCAGTTTCTTGAAAACTCGCTTCGGATATAAAACTTTGCGTATTTAGAGATGCTCTCGTTATTCCCAATAATAGGGCTCGGTAACATATCGCTTCTTCCAAAGCACGCCCCATTCGTTCTGCCCGCAACAATCCAATGAGTTCGCCGGGTAAAAAAACATTAGACATTCCGTCTTCTGAAACCAATACTTTTGATGTTATTTGACGTACAATAATTTCTATATGCCTATTATGGATTTGCACCCCTTGGGATCGATAAACCTTTTGGATCTTATTAACCAAAGACATACGACTTTGCACTATAGTTAACTCAGCGCCAATCAAGAATCCCCAAGGAATTCCAAGAATTCTTGGTATACGCTCGTTCCAATCATCAATTCTCTTTTCGAGATTCATCGATATTGACTCAAGCGAACGAACTTCTAAAACTTGTTCTACCTTTGGAAGACCTTGCGTTATATCACCAGACCTCGATTTTTCATATATAAATGTAACTAATGTATCTCCTTTATCAAGGATTTCCCCATAATGACCATGAACAGTTGCTCCCGGGGTGGCTAAATAAGGCTTAGCGGATCTTAATACTAAAGAGTCGATTTGAACAATTAGAATTTGACCCGCCTTTAAGCATGGTCCTTTTTTAGCAATACATAAATTTTCACAAATCAATTGTCCAAGACTCATTTTTGGTGATTTCTCTTCACAATAATTATTAGTAAAACAATACCAATTCAATGCGAATGGATTGAAAATTATGTTACTGCATGGATCGGGATTATAAATTGTTCCACTTTCGTCGATTAAATAATATTGAAGTACTTGAAAAATTTGTTTTAAATTGTCAAGTTGCAAATGGTTAGTTAAAAAAATCTGATTATGAGTTATTAAATGGTAAAATGAATCATAATTCCTAATGGAAAGGGCTGTTCCTAAAGGACCCGACGAATTCCTAATTGGAATTAGGGGATTTTTTTTACTTGACTCTTTGTGATATTT